TCAAATAAAAAGAGAATAGAGGAAATCATACTTTCATACATTATCTTAATTGAATTATATGTAATGATCAAGAAATTTAGTTTAATTCTATATATACACGTGTGAAAATCCTAATAACAATCGACTGGATTCTATGGATATTTGGGCTGGAATTGACGAACAATCAATAAGAATATTATTCTAGATTTGTTGAAATCTAAGTGGGGCGTGGCCAAGTGGTAAGGCAACGGGTTTTGGTCCCGCTATTCGGAGGTTCGAATCCTTCCGTCCCAGAGCATCCGCATTCTATCTTTTTCACAAACGGAATTTAGTTCAAAACAAACACAGATATAACTAAAGATAATTTTATCTAATGCAGGCAAGATAGGATAATAGATTCGATTTTTTTCTTTTAATTTTAAAAGGGGTTAGGCGGACATATACCTCTTGATATGTAAGTACTTATGTCGTGTGTGTATTTCTATCTAAATTTTATAGACTATAAATATTCTCAAAGATGCGATTAAAGTTCCTATGCGAACCGTGTTGAGGTAAAATAACAAGGAAGAACAAATATTTCATTTAGGTCTGTTTCGTTTTGTACCTAGACCTAGAAAGTTTATTATATTGTAAAAAAGGGGTGCTTCTTTTCGAAGGGGGTTATGACTCCCGACGGGATTGGGGTAAGTAGGTAGGAGTTAATCAACAACAAAAGGTGTCAATTTTAATATCTACCCGAATCTCATTTCGAATCTAATTATCAAAATACATACGTAACATGTGTATTTTTAAACTTAATTTTTCGGTATTTCGTATTTTGTTCGTTATAAAATAACGAATGAATAAGTATAAATTTATGTAATGGTTGAAAGTAAGGGTGATTCAGACACTCTATTCACCTTAATGGAAAATGAATTGAACCCGAAAATAAATACGTAACGTATAAAATGAGGAAATATTCCTATCTTATCGATCTTATCTATATAACATAACCTTTGATCTCAGTAAGAAGAGTTGACGGTTTTTGTGAAAAAAATCAGATTTGTTTTTTCAAGTTTTCGATATAGCTATCGCTTTTATTGAAAGAAATCATTCATTAATGGCTTAAAATGGATTTCTTTTTAGCTTTTATTGTAAATGAAAAAAAATCCCAATACAATCATGATGCTTACTTATAAATCTTTTTTACATTTATGCACTTACTTATCTTATATTTATATATAACTTATAACTATAATATAACTTTCTATTTATAATTTTTATTTAGAAAAATATAACTCCTATTATTATATAATATATAAAAAAAGATATAGAAAAATCTATTAATTCAATTCTATCCGTATATTTTTTAATGTATTAATGTAAATAATATATATTTTTTTAATATATAAGAAAGTATAGATTTCTATGTACCGACTAAACCAATGACTATTCATGATTCCATAATGGAATCACTTTTATACCAGTTCAAAATTTGAGGAATGTTATGGTAAAACTTCGTTTGAAACGATGTGGTAGAAAGCAACGTGCGACTTGAAGGACATGATCTAGTGTGGATTTTTATATCCACCATTTTATATAGAAAAAGGTGCTCTTGGCTCGACACCTCCTGTTCCGTTAGACTAGAACCCACACTTTTTCGGGGGTTATAGTTAATTCATGGTGGAGCTCGAGTAGAAAGTCTTGATTCATTTCTTAAGAGCAAGAATCCAGGGTTAGTGTGAATCAATAAATTAGAACAACTTCGTAAGTATATTTTTGACAGAGAAATCGAAAGGATCCAATACCACCAAGTTTCCAATCAAAAGGGAAATTTTGTTGGAATCGATAAACCCTTTTCGATAAAAAGTATATCGTGAGAGAATCAAGCGTTTGTATGATTCTTTTCTTTGATAAACAATCACAAAAAGGGTATGTTGCTGCCATTTTGAAAGGATTAAAGATCAACGAAGTAATGTATAAACCTAACGATTCAAAGTAAAGAGATTCCGAAACAAGGAAAGGCCCTTTTCATTCTCAATTGTATCAACAACGGGATTAGAATGAAGAATTCCAATAGAGGTTAAATAAGCCAGACAAAAAGGGGGTTAGAGACCACTCAATAAATGACATGTTTCTTTTGATCTATTTGAGAGTTATTCAACTTGAGTTATGAGTGCAAATGGTTTTTCCGGAAGGAAGAATAAGAGCAAAAGGGGACTTAATTCTTAGTCTAATTAATTTGATGATTTTATGGATCTATTTGCCATTAGAATTTTATATCTACACAACTTGAAAAAAAAAGAAGAATCAAAAATCATTTTTCTTGAGCCGTACGAGGAGAAAACTTCTTATACGTTTCTAGGGGGGTATTATTCATATAATCTATCCCAATGAGCCGTCTATCGAATTGTTGCAATTGATGCTCGGTCCCGAAGAGAAGGAAGAGATCTTCGGAAAGTTGGTTTTTATGATCCGATAAAGAATCAAACTTATTTAAACGTTCCCGCTATTCTCTATTTTCTTGAAAGGGGTGCTCAACCTACCGGAACTGTTTATGATATTTTAAAGAAGGCAGCGGTTTTTAAAGAACTTCGCCCTAATGAAATGAAATTCGCTTAATGAAATACAACAAGAAAGAGACTTGAACGAGTCGTATATGGTTTGATATAATCCTTAAAAAAGATCAAGTGAACAAACGAAGAAAGTTATATTGACCAAGTCACTAACGGTAGGAATTGGATCTAGCAATAGACAATTCCGACATTCCTTTCAACTATACTCAAAAAAGAATGAATTATTTGACGTATAGTTATTGATCTTTTTTCGACTTCTTTTTTATTTCTATCGACATTCCTTTCTAATCATGTACCTTATTTAGATAGTGCCAATCCAACACAAGTTCTTTTTTTATTATCTTAAATTTTCAATGAAATTTATATTATTTCTTTTTTTTTTTAACAGACATATTGACAAGAGTGTAGTGAACAAATATAATTCAAGTGTAAATGGGTCCAGTTTTTTTCTATTTTTTTGTCCTACATACAAAACACAGTTTTTGTTTTTTACTTTATTCAAAGATTCGTTATAAAAAAAAATGAAAAAGAAAATCTATATAATTATATAATGTAATGAATGAGAATATCTAAGAAGTGATTTATAATTTTTTATTTGAAAATTTCTTGTATTGTCAGTTGATCTGCTTTTTATTAGATTATAAAACTTACTTTCTTTTTTTGATTTCGATTGTATCTACATACTATATTGGGGTTGCTAACTCAACGGTAGAGTACTCGGCTTTTAAGTGCGGCTAGGGTCTTTTACACATTTGGATGAAGTAAGGGATTCGTCCACACCATCGGTAGAATTTGTAAGACCACGACTGATCCTGAAAGGAATGAATGGAAAAAAGAGCATGTCGTATCAATGGAGAATTATGCAAAAATTTCGTTCTTATTAGATCGGTACAAAAATTTTGGTTGAATTTTTAGAACGAAACGAAATGAATTCAAAGTTGGGTCGATTGAATACATGGATCGAGCCTTATGGCTCTAATTAGAGAGAAAAAAGCAACGAGCTTATGTTCTTAATTGGAACGATTAACCGCCCTAATTAAACGTTAAAAATAGATTAGTGACTGATGCGGTAAAGGCTTTTCCAGGAATGGATTACAGATCTTTAGTGAATCCTAACTATTAGCTATTTTCCATTCGATTACAAAAGAAAATGGAGATGAATGTGTAGAAGAAACAGTATATTGATAAGGATACTTTTTTCCAAAATCAAAAGAGCGATTGGGTTGAAAAAATAAAGGATTTCTAACCATCTTCTTATCCTATAACTATAAAGAAAGAAATTAGATGGAAACAAGATAGAGAGTCCGTTGATGAGTTTACCTGTCTCCGAGGTATCTATCTATTATTTTGTACTAGAATACCTTGTTTTGACTGTATCGCACTATGTATCATTTTATAACCCCCGAAACCCTCTACCTTTCTTTTTGTTTCCGGTCTCATTTTAAATGGAGGAATTCCGAGGATATTTAGAACTAGATAGATCTTGGCAATACTTTTTATATCCCCTTATCTTTCAGGAATATATTTATGCACTTGTACATGATCAGGATTTAGATTTGAATAGGTCCCTTTTGTTGTCAAATAAAAATCAGGGTTATGACACAAAATACAGTTTACTGGTTGTAAAACGTTTAGTTATTCGAATGTATCAACAGAATCATTTGATTCTTTCTCTTAATGATTCTAACAAAAATGAATTTTTTGTGCCCAAGAAAAATTTGTATTCTCAACGGATCTCGGAGGGATTTGCAGCTATTGCGGAAATTCCATTTTCTATGCGATTAATCTCTTCCTTAGAAGGAAAAGAAATAAAAAAATATCAAAATTTACGATCAATTCATTCAATATTTCCTTTTTTAGAGGACAAATTTTTGCGTTTAAATTATGTGTTAGATATATTGATACCTCACCCCATCCATTTGGAAATCTTGGTTCAAACTATTCGTTACTGGGTAAAAGATACTTCCTGTTTGCATTTATTGCGATTCTTTCTTTATGAGTATTGTAATAGTGTTATTACTCTAAAGAGATCTGTTTCAAAAAATCCTAATAAAAGATTCTTTTTGTTCTTATATAATTCCTATGTGTGGGAATGCGAATCCATCTTCGTTTTTCTCCGGAACCAATCTTCTCATTTACGATCAACATCTTACGGAGCCTTTCTTGCACGAGTCTATTTCTACCGAAAGTCAGAACATTTTGTAAAAGTATTTACTAAGCATTTTCGGGTTATACTTTGGTTCTTCAAAGATCCTTTTCTGCATTATGTTAGGTATCAAGGAAAATGGATTCTGGCTTCAAGGGGTACATTTCTTCTGATGACTAAATTGAAATATTACTTTGTCAATTTCTGGCAATGTACTTTTTCCCTATGGTTGCAACCAAGAACAAGAAGAATCTGTATAAATCAATTAGCAAATCAGCCCATTGACTTTATGGGTTTTCTTTTAAGTGTGCGACTAAATA